GGCAGATAGGCATATATCTGCACGGACTAATCAATAGTTCAAGCCACACACTCCCATAATCCATTTTATCTTCAGAAAATTCACTTCAACCATTAGTGTCAAATAAATAATACAATTTTGCGGGGTTGAAGGAAAAGATCCAAATACATGTTTTATTCTTTTCAATAATCCATATTTATAGCAATGAAATCCTATTGTTCCTACCCTGAGTGAAGTGATAAATGACTGATTACAAATATCTATGATCTATAATACTATTTCTTCTCTATAAAGGACCAGAGATGCCTTGCTTACGTATCATTGGGAAGTGCATTAACATAAATACGGCAGTAAGTAGAGGTAATACAAAAGTGTGTAAACTATAAAAACGAGTCAGGGTGGATTGGCCTACACTAGCACTTCCGCGCAATAACTCTACCAAAGGCGATCCTATTACAGGAATAGCTTCCGGTACGCCTGTTACAATTTTGACTGCCCAATAACCAATTTGGTCCCGGGGTAAGGAATAACCAGTCACGCCAAAAGATGCGGTCAATACAGCTAAAACTACACCTGTAACCCAAGTCAATTCACGAGGTTTTTTAAAGCCACCGGTGAGATACACACGAAATACGTGCAGGATCATCATTAGCACCATCATACTTGCGGACCATCGATGAACTGATCGGATTAACCAACCAAAGTTAGCTTCAGTCATTATATATTGAACGGAAGCAAAAGCCTCAGTAACCGTTGGGCGATAGTAAAAAGTCATAGCAAATCCCGTAGCTACTTGTACTAAAAAACAAGTAAGTGTAATTCCGCCTAAACAATAAAATATGTTCACATGGGGAGGGACATATTTACTAGTTATATCATCTGCAATCGCCTGAATCTCAAGACGTTCTTCGAACCAATCATATACTTTATTGAGATAGGTAAATCCAGGGAACTCCCCCTCTGAGAACCGTATATGAGAATTTCATTTCGTACGGCTCAAACAAAAACCACCCAAATACTGGCTAGAATGGATATGTGTAATAAAAAGTTTGAAACTTATTTATCTTTCCTCCTATGATTCACTCTTTCTTTTTCTCTAAAGATACGAAAGAATAAAAATCTGAAAGCTCTTCTTTGTGATTATAATGCTAAAAAATATCAAGTTGGCTCATTCGTCTTTATGTTGATTGTTACAGGCCTCTTGAATCCTCTATTTACCTATTTTTTTTTCTTTTATTTGTTATTCTTATTTGTGTGTAACGCGGTTTTACTTCTGTTTTCTTTATTATTGATAGGAATTCTCTTGTTAAGACCCTATGAATCGATTAAAACCTCAGATTCATACTACAACCACGATGATTCAAGAAAACCTTCAAACTAAGTCCAAAAATTCCCTGAGTAAGAATCGTTGGATCATCACTTATTCAATGAATAGATATACTGAATAAAAATTTAAAGAAAGGTTTGTCCCTTAATTAAAATAAGCATAAACGGGAAAAAGAATAAAAATCTGTCGATTTATCACTTCTAACCCCCTTTTTTAACTATTTGGGGGTTAACTCTTTTTTTTGGAGTCCGGCCCGCGAGGTCTTAATATAAAATATGAATCATAGTTAGAATAGTTTGTAATCTATTTCCTATATTCCGCGCGTTCCGGATACTAGAATGAATATCCGACGAGGTAAAACCATCTGTATCAAGATGACAGAACCACTCTCTGTAGTATCCATAGGATCAATTATAACAAGTCACACACTCATATTCCGGAAATACAGAAACAAAGAAATTCCACGGTCGAACTACCCAAAAATAGAATGGGCTAAAAACGACCTAAATGATTCACTTTGTAGTGAAAAGCGATTTAGTAGTTCTTGTGAATCTAATTCATTGAAATTCCATCCAGTAAAATGGAAGAATTATAAATCTCCAAAATAATAGATAGGAATATCGCAAATAGAGCCATTGCAATACCCATCAAAGGAGTAGTTCCCCAACCTGGAGCTACTTTACCATATTCCGAATTCAGTGGTTTCAATAAATCCCCTACAATGGTTCGTCTTGGACCAGATCTAGAACTATTCTCAACGGTTTGTGTAGCCATAAATCCTATTTTGTATTCAGTGAGAGCCGTTGACTTTGTATACCATTATATTGTAAATAAATGATCTTAGCATAGATCCATTGTGGTCTTAAAATTATATAATAATGGAAACAGCAACCTTAGTTGCCATCTCTATATCTGGTTTACTTGTAAGTTTTACTGGGTACGCCTTATATACTGCTTTTGGGCAACCCTCTCAACAACTAAGAGATCCATTCGAGGAACACGGAGACTAGTTGAAGTAATGAGCCTCCCAATATTGGGAGGCTCATTACTTCAATCGAGATAATAAAAAATCATTTCATCTTTTTAGTTGGAACTTTAGGTGGTTCCCGAAAAAAGATGGCGAAAAATATTATTCCCAGAGTCGAGACTAAGAGGAATGTATAAACCAATGCTTCCATAGATTCGATTGTGGTTTACAATTATAGCTTCCATGCCTGTTTATTTTGGGTCGTCTCCCGGATAACTAAAGAGAAAGAGTCAAGGAAAGGGCAAAGGCAGCGATTCAAATCAAGATTTATCCGGCTCCCTGTCTATGTTATTAAATCACAAAAATAAAAGTAAGAAATCAATCTTGTATCAGACTACTTGTCGTCTTGTAGTAGGATCCCCAAGTTTTTGGAATGTTCCAAATTCTACTTGAGCATCCAAATCTGGGTCAATACCGGCAAAAACATCTCGGAACAAGGTTCTAGCGCCATGCCAAATATGTCCGAAGAAGAAGAGCAGAGCAAATGAAGCATGGCCAAAAGTAAACCAACCCCTTGGACTGCTACGAAAAACACCATCGGATTTCAAAGTAGCACGATCTAATTCAAAAATTTCGCCCAATTGAGCGCGTCGAGCATATTTTTTCACAGTAGCAGGATCACTATAACTGACTCCATTCAGTTCGCCACCATAGAACTCCACAGTTACACCTACTTGTTCGACACTATACTTCGACTCTGCCCTTCGAAACGGAACATCGGCTCTAACAATACCGTCTCCGTCTACCAAAACAACCGGAAATGTTTCAAAAAAAGTGGGCATACGACGTACAAAAAGTTCACGCCCTTCCTTATCTCTAAAGATAGGGTGTCCTAACCACCCAACAGCTATTCCATCCCCGTTGTCCATTGAGCCCGCTCTGAATAATCCCCCCTTTGCCGGATTATTACCGATGTAATCATAAAAAGCCAATTTTTCAGGAATTTTAGACCAAGCCTCTGATAAACTTTGATTTTCGGCTATCCCAGCGCTAACTCTTCGATATATTTCTTGCTGGAAGTATCCCTGATCCCATTGATAACGAGTGGGACCAAATAATTCAATCGGGGTAGTTGCTGAACCATACCACATAGTTCCAGCAACAACAAAAGCGGCAAAAAAGACAGCAGCGATACTGCTGGAAAGGACGGTTTCAATATTTCCCATGCGTAATCCTTTGTATAGACGTTGGGGCGGACGGACACTAAGATGGAATAGGCCGGCTAATATGCCCAATGTCCCTGCTGCAATATGATGAGAGGCTATTCCTCCCGGAACAAAAGGATCAAAACCTTCCACACCCCACGCTGGATTTACAGATTGTACCCTTCCGGTTAGTCCATAAGGATCGGACACCCATATTCCAGGACCATACAACCCCGTTACATGAAATGCGCCAAACCCAAAACAAGCCAACCCTGAAAGAAATAAATGAATTCCAAAAATCTTAGGTAAATCTAAAGAAGGTTTTCCTGTACGTTCATCAGAAAATATTTCTAGATCCCAGTACACCCAATGCCAAATAGCTGCCAAAAAGCATAAGCCGGAAAACACAATATGTGCCCCGGCCACACCTTCGTAACTCCAAATACCCGGATTCGTTATAGTACCTCCTGTGATACTCCAACCGCCCCATGAATTGGTTATTCCTAAACGAGTCATGAAGGGTATAACAAACATACCCTGTCTCCACATTGGATCAAGAACGGGGTCAGAGGGATCAAAAACCGCTAGTTCGTATAGAGCCATCGAACCGGCCCAACCAGCAACTAGAGCTGTATGCATTATATGAACAGAAATCAAACGACCCGGATCATTCAATACGACGGTATGAACACGATACCAAGGCAAACCCATGGAAATACCCCTTTAATCAACGAATAATAGACACTATGTAACTTTATTGCATTGTAAAAAGTAAAAAAACTATGCTCCGGACCCACTCTTTCGGTAGATTTTCTCGAGGAAAGAATTAATATTTGTTCTATTCTTTTAGTAATAATAATAGATAGTAATAATAGACGAATTCCATTTGTAGGAACAAAAATAAGCAGATCTATTCTATACCCGATAAGTACCAATACGCAATGGTAGAGGGGATTGATCCCACTTTAATTTTCTCTGAGTGAAGACATACCCATTTGTTCATATCATTCCAAAGACCCATTCGTTTCGTAAAAATTTTCCTTTAGTCATAATCATTCGGTTTTCTTTTTTTATGTTATTGTTATGAACTTATTCAATTTATGGATAAACTATGATAAAGGCTAATCTTATTAAGACAATAAACCCGTTGTTACGCTTCCACATCAAAGTAAGATATAGTACTTAATTTTTTTCTTTCATTTTATGCCTATTGGTGTTCCAAAAGTACCTTTTCGAAGTCCTGGAGAGGAAGATGCATCGTGGGTTGACATATAGTGCGACTTGTCAGATATATTGGGTCACATGGAATTTCCCCATTCTCTCCCCTGATCGAGATATCCCCTCTTTCGCCCAAAAAAGATTGATTGAATTATCAAAAGTTTGGAGCGTGAAATACAATTTAATCCTATTTATTTTTTGTAGGGGTATCAGATTAATATTATCAATTAGAATAATTTATGGTTGGCTCGACTGGACCAAAAAAATGAAGTATCCAGGCTCCGTTTAGAAAAAACCCAATTGGTAATATATCTAAGATTACTACTTTTATAATATTCTATTTATAAACAGGAGCGATCTCAAACTGTTTAATCAATCGAGTAATATAATGAATACATTGAATATTTAGTGGAAGACATGAAATAAATGAAATTGAAAAATAAAAAAAGCCATAGCAAAAAGACGTGGTATTGGGACATTTGCCCTATATGTGCAAATAAAAATCGGGCCTATCTTTACTCGGAGTAGAGCATAAACCTAAAAAAATTGAAAAAGCCCATTCAGGAACAAGAAAATGGCATCGTTATTTGGATTCGATCTCGATGAAACAATACATCAATGAGAAGTTCATTCGATAAGTTTAGTAAATTATTTATATATATATTTTATTTATATATATAGGTAAAGTAAACAGGCCAAAACAAATCCTTCTTGAAAAATGGAAGAAAAAAAGCCCTTTGTTAGAAGTTAGAAAGAGCCCCCTATGAAAATAAAAAAGAATGAGGGCTGCAATCTACACATTGATTCTTTTTTTTTGCGCGATTTTTGGTAAACCGTATGCATCAAAAGGTGCGCGTACGGTTCCTAAGGATACAATTATATCCTAATCAACCGACTTTATCGAGCAAGATTACTTTTTTTAGGCCAAGAGGTTGATAGCGATCTCTCGAATCAAATTATTGGTCTTATGGTATATCTCAGTCTAGAGGATGATAGCAAAGATCTGTATTTGTTTATAAACTCTCCCGGGGGGTGGGTAATACCCGGAGTAGCTATTTATGATACTATGCAATTTGTACAACCAGATGTACAGACAATATGCATGGGATTGGCCGCTTCAATAGGATCTTTTCTTCTGGTCGGAGGAGAAATTACCAAACGTCTAGCATTCCCTCATGCTCGGCGCCAATGAGTTTTGTATTTGAGAGAAAAAAGAAGACTATGCCTTCGCCATATGAAATATGACTATTAAGTAATAATAGCATGGCATTTTGAATTCGATATGAGAAACCCTTTTTTTTTTATTTTTGTTTTTTTTTTTCAAAAATCAATCATTAGATTATATATCGAACGAATAGTATGAGATAAAGGGCATTTCCGATTTTATCTGATTTATCGGAAGCCTATTGCAGCGTCACAAACTTTTTTGTTTTCACACCAGAGGGATAATAACAATATTTATCTTAGGAAAGAATACAAAAAAAAGAAACTTTGGGATTGCTTAATAACAGACTAAATAAATATATAAAGCAACGGAACCATCATAGTATGTTTTAACTACTCCAAAATAAAATGAAGGATGGTTATTGGATTATTTACCGATCGGGGTCTGATAGGCCCTATATTTGAATATTTGAATTTGATTTTATACTTCTTCAATGGAATGGAGGTTATAAAGTAAATTCCATTGTATAGCCGTATGCAATGCGCAAGAGATGCCTGTACGGTTGGTTGTTCAATTCTATCTTTTGGTTTTCATATCATTACTCGTTATTTAATTTATTCTCTTTGATTTCTCTTCGAGATAGAAGAACCATTTATTAGGTTATATAATCAGGGTAATGATCCATCAACCTGCTAGTTCTTTTTATGAGGCACCCGCAGGAGAATTTATCCTGGAAGCGGAAGAAATGATGAAGCTGCGCGAAACCATTACAAGGGTTTATGTACAAAGAACAGGCACACCTCTATGGGTTGTATCCGAAGACATGGAAAGAGATGTTTTTATGTCAGCAACAGAAGCCCAAGCTCATGGAATTGTTGATCATGTAGGGGTAGAATAAAAAATAACAGGGATTTCGCGCAAATACAAATACGCCATTTGAAATTTTATCTTCTTACTGGGTTTGATAGAGTATTCTATTAATTAATTTATTACTATAGAAGTAATTCCTAATCGGCCGGTTAGGATCGATCTAAACCAGCTCATTATGTATACGAGTCAACATGCCAACTATTAAACAACTTATTAGAAAGACGAGAAAGCCAATCAGAAATGTTACGAAATCCCCCGCCCTTGGGGGATGCCCTCAGCGACGAGGAACATGTACTAGGGTGTATGTGTGACTCGTTCAGAGCATGGACTGGGGCAAAAGAAAAGAACCCATTTTTCCAGTATCAGTGATCAGTAACAGTAAATAAGATAAAATAAAACGGAAGAACCCCATTCACTATCTAAAAAGTATCTATCATACCCTTCTATTGTGTATCAAAATTTATGGTTTCTAGTGGTGTAAATCCAATTGTCTCCATTTTCAATTTAAGATGAGAAAGAATTTCCCATTGGTAGCAAATGTTTATCCATTAAGCGGGGGGAATCCCATTTAAAGGCAAGAAAGATTACGCCCTTACTCTTTCAACAACGGACTAAGAGGGTCAGCTACACAGTTAATCTTCATAATTAAATACCGTTACTGTATAAGTGGATCTCGTTGTGAAAGACGGATTACTGAATAATTCATGGGTAGAGCCAAAAAGTGTGAACTGTACAAGTTAACAATAGCATTGATTAAATGAAAGAAAAGAAGGGGCTCCGGTGTATAGAAGGGATCTCGCCGTTTAAGAAGTAACCATAGAAACGATGGAACCCACTATTTTTTTTTTTATTCATTTCTATTTTATATTTACTACTTTTTGTTTTTATTTAATATTAATATGCTTTTTTTAATATCTAGTATCAATATTATTTCTTATTTCGAGGTAAAATGCCTATAAAAAAAAAAGAAAAAATCGTGGGCGGGAAGGTTATAGTAGCAAAAGCCGTTGGAGTTTTTATTTTATACATTGGAAGGATCCGTTTTGTTATTAACAAACTAGTAAAGGGGAAGGGAATAACTGAAAGAAAAGAAATCAATTAGTTATTTATCAAAGTTTCATTTATTCAATGACCAGAATTAAACGAGGATGTATAGCTCGGAGACGTAGAACAAAAATTCGTTTATTTGCATCAAGCTTTCGAGGGGCTCATTCAAGACTTACTCGAACTATTACTCAACAGAAAATAAGAGCTTTGTTTTCGGCTTATCGGGATAGAGGTAGGCAAAAGAGATATTTTCGCCGTTTGTGGATCACTCGGATAAATGCAGCAATTCGAGGGAATTTAGTATACTATAGTTATAATATTATCATACACAATCTGTACAAGAAGCAGTTGCTTCTTAATCGTAAAATACTTGCGCAAATAGCTATATTAAATAGAAATTGTCTTTCTATGATTTCCACTGAGATTATAAAATAAGTAGATTGGAAGGACTCCATAGGAATGTTTTAAATTTTAATGGAGTGCGCTGTAAAATTAACTCCGGGAAGGTAGAATAGAAATTAGTATGATAAAATATAATCAAATAATATGATAAAGTCGTCAAAATGAACAAACAAGACGTTCAATAAAAAAAGATTTATTCTTTTTCCCCGATACTTTTTTTCTTATGACACGACACTCACATCTTAATTCGCGAATTTTTCGAACAAAACATCAATCCGCCTTTGAGTTCGTATTGGAATTTTGATTCAAGTGAAGAGTAAGCCTATCCCCCTTTTTGATTCTAAGACCCGCAGTTCTAGCAGCCGACTCACCTCTTTCAAATTGTTTCTCATTATTAAGAAAGGGTAACAAAGATAAAATACGAGCTTGCTTGATAGCAATAGTAATTAATCGTTGTTGTTTTAAGTTTAATCTATTCACCCGTCTAGATAATATCTTTCCTTGTTCACTAATAAATCGACTAATTAAACTCATGTTTCTATAATCAATTCGATCCCCCGACCCAACCGGGGGCAAACGCCTACGAAAAGATCGCTTGGATTTAAAATAGAGTCGCTTGGATTTATCCATGATTTGTTTATTCCTTATCCCGAAAATCCTAATTTTATCGGGGATTTCTTTTTGGTTTGTTTATCTTTAAATATATGTTATATATAATATATGGTATATGACATTTTTCATCTTCCTTGGAAGGATGACATACAATACATATGTGTAATCGGTTCCATCTATTTCTTTATCTCCCCATGAATTGTATATTTGTAACAAAAGGGACAGAATTTTCTCAATTCCAATCGACTAGGCGTATTGTGTCGATTCTTTTGAGTAATATATCTGGAAATACCAACCCTCTTTGATTCCTTATTAGCATCATTTCGAACAGCACAATTGGTACATTCCAAAATAACTGTTACTCGAACATCTTTCCCCTTGGCCATGAACCCCCTTTGTATTTTTGATTCACTCAACTATTCTATTTTGCGATCCAAAGAGAAAAAAGGAACGAAAAAAAAAATAGAAGTTGCTAACTCGAAATAAAATTATGAAAAATTTCGTTGCAATCAAGATAGTAATAATAAGTAATACAATGATTTCTAACTACATTTCTAATCCCAATATAGCGTTTCGTCTTTCATTTAAGTATTTTGTATGATATTGTTGACCTATCCATCAATTTCCATTTCCGTTCTCATTCTCTTTTTAATTATTTTCATTTAAATAATTTAAATGAAAAATTTTATTTTAATTCGAGCCTCGGGCCTGAGGCCCGAGTTCCGAGTTTCACTGAATTTGAATCCACTTTTATTCTTTCTCTTTTCGAACTTATTCAAATTTTAAAAATTCTAAAATTAAAAGATGGGAAGGGGAGGGATTAGTCACAGAGATTTTATTAAATCCCTAATCTTCTTCACCACTTCCCATGTTACTAACTAGAATGAAAAAAAGGGGAATATCAGCGCATCCGGAAATAAACGATTGATCTCTATCAATAGACCTGCTAAAAACCCGAACCATATAGTACTTACTACCGGCGCCACGGAGAGATATGTTTTTAGATCTCGCATTTTATTTGAAATCCTCCTTCTTTATTGGAATTTGTAATACATATATGATCAGACATATATGGAGTTAATGATCGCTTGTATTTGTCCGCGGAATCCCTAATTCAAATTGAAATGTACAACGATTCAGTAGAATATTCCTTTTCTTAAAAAAAACGTGCCCTTTTCTGTACCAGCGTTTCCCAAAAATATTCATTTTTTTTACAGCGGGTTTCATTATACGTAACGCATATAAGTAGTTTATTATAATTAATTAATAATTAATTATATGTTCTATGATATGAGATCAAAAAGAAGAAATGACAAGATAATTTTTGTATAGAAATGGAGTAAATAAAGATGTGGAAAACAATACGGGTATTCTCTACAATGACACTGTAACCCAATTGAAAGGGATGTAGCGCAGCTTGGTAGCGCGTTTGTTTTGGGTACAAAATGTCACGGGTTCAAATCCTGTCATCCCTACCTATTCTATTACTTATCTTATGAGCAGGAATCGTAACGAGGGACCAATTGAAATCGATTAAATTGGGCATCCATAACATGATCAATCTTTCATTTGACTCTATTCTACTATAGAATAGGATACGCATGCAAAAATATAATATATTAGGGTTACTTACAAAATATTTAGTGTGATAATAAAGCGCTCTTAGTTCAGTTCGGTAGAACGCGGGTCTCCAAAACCCGATGTCGTAGGTTCAAATCCTACAGAGCGTGATCCCATTCTTGTTATTCTTAGGTCGAAAATTACACTGAAATGAAATAATTGAACAGCAATTTCAATTTGATCCCTGCCCTATGTATTAAAATTAATAAAGCAAGTAGGGGTCAATCAAAAAAAGAGCTATTAATTAATTAAAGGTCCAACTGATCGCCGCGTCTGTATTGTAAATATGCGGTTACAAATAATCCAGCCAAAGTAATAGGAATTAGACCTAAGACAATTCCAAATAGAAAAACTTCAATCATTTCAATTTGTTTGAAAGAGGAAAAGGAGAGGTAATATCTATTCTTAACTATTAATTCATATTGCCCATGAATCTCAATGACCAAAAATTGGAAATTGACACGGTAAGAAACTTAAGAAACTATAGAATATATGGAATAACACAGAAAGATTTCGTTTTTTTATGAATCGTTTGTTCAATTAATTTCAAATAAGTCGTATCTTGTTCAACCCGATAAATAGAGCTGAGGTTATAGTTAAAACCGCTAGTAGAAAACCGAAATAACTAGTTATAGTAAGCATAAAGAGGCTAAATGAAATATGGTCTTTTTATACATATGTTTAGAAAGCACTTCCCTAAATTCAAATTTTTGAAAGATACAAACAAGAATAAGCAAAAAGACCAATTTCACTTATTCTTTCAATTGAAAGTTTTTGATTCATCAATCCTTCTAAACAGTAATAAAAAAAAATGGGAGTGACATAGGTAAGAAATCAATTCATCATCTGTGATATCTGAGCATCCCCTAATTCCCAATCAACAGATTCATCTTAAAAACTAATATTCTTATACTAATATTATATAATTAATAATCAAAATTAGAAATAATAAAAAACTCTGTTGTGTAACTTCATTCAAAAAATGAAATTGAATCGCTTTAAAATTGGAAAATCATTTCTATTTTTATTTTGATCTTTTTTTTTATTATTGTATCGAATACATTGTGTATTTTCGAACAAAGAATGACCTTATATTATACTAGAATCTCCCTTTTTTTTACTTTTACTTTATTACTTTCCCTTTTCTTTTTTACTTTAATTTGATTTGACCTCATTAGATTCAGTAGTAGGTTCATTCTCATAATATCTCTAATGAGAAGAAAAAGAGTTTCGCATGATCTAATCGTGCGAAACTTATACATTTTTTCTTTACATATCTTAAATTAGAGAGCCCCCCGCCCTTTTATAATTATAATTCGATCAAGAACGGCCTTTTGGTTCTAATACAACAATGCGTGCATCGCGAATATTGATTATTTTCTTCTTTGTTCTCTTTCTTTCGTCGAAGACTATCGGCTAGTCTTACTTCTTACTGGACAACTAACCAATTCCTTAAAAATGAAAAAAAAAAAGGGGGGGGGGGTTCCAACAAAAAACATCTTCTACAAACACAAAAAGAAAGAATATTTTTATATTTTGGATCTAATTGAATTGTAGGTGTAGGGGAATGGAATATGATAATCCCACTCGCGAATTATTTGAAAGCAACCCGTTGTATTCACATTTTATCTGATCTTCAGTTTCTAATCCGAAGCCGATAATGGAGAGAACCCTTATACTACTACAGGAATTTGAAAATTTTTTTATTGAATAGTATAGAATACTACATCGACAGGCAACAATAAAAGAAAAAAGAAAGTCTCTAGCACTCCATTTAGATACTAATTGTGAAATTGCGTTGCTGTGTCAGAAGAAGGATAGCTATACTGATTCGGTATACTCTAAAGACACCCTTGGTACCCTATTGACGATCTCACAAAGATTCAATTTCAGTGAATTCCCATTTACTGATCTCATCTTTTACGGAATCGATCCCCTTTTTGACTGTACAAGAATACGTGGAGCTCGGCATGTCTGGAAGCACAGGAGAACGTTCTTTTGCTGATATTATTACCAGTATTCGATACTGGGTCATTCATAGCATTACTATACCTTCCCTTTTCATTGCGGGTTGGTTATTCGTCAGCA